GAGACAAAGACAAAAAATCGGATAGAATCCATTTTTTTAGCACTTAACTGCCCCTAGGGATTTCGTTGTTCAAAAAACGATTCACAGAGAAGAGATATATTTGTACTTTACTGATTTTTGAGTAGAATACGATTTGAAGTGTATTGTATAAGAAGGGTTGCATTTATTAAACATGGATGTAGATAGCTATAATATCCGACTTCTCTTTTATTGCCGGTTCTATTCGGGACAGCCCCGGTCGTGCTCTATCAAAAGAAAATTTCCATTCAATGCAAACTTGAAGCGAAGTAGGATAATTTTATGATAATTCCCTATCGACAACATATCTAAATAATAGATATCCGTGTAACAATTTATGTTCTGGGGTTTACATATACTCATATGTTTTGTTATAATTGAAATTGAGAAAGGTTTTTTGATTGAAAAAATCAATACTGATGAGTTCGGTCTCAATTTGTATTTTCTTATGTCATTAGGAAAATAAGGAAAACACAATTTGAAATTCAAATCCCAGAATCGTTCATGAATTCGAAGTAAGGAGTCAATAGTTAATGGTTCAAATTTCTCGGCTGAAAATACACATTTGATTTCTCAATAGAAAAGCGAGAGAATGTTTTTAGCTTTTAGCATTGTGTATTTTCAGATACTATACAATCAATCGAAGGGATGGATCAAATCCGGGTCTTTCTTTTAGGAAAGAAAAGGATTAAGGAAAACAGAAGTCAAAATGCACGTACAATAAAAATTCAGTAATCCGGGAAAATTTGCACCTATTTTGTATCATTTTGGCGGCATGGCCGAGCGGTAAGGCGGGGGACTGCAAATCCTTTTTCCCCAGTTCAAATCCGGGTGTCGCCTGATCACCAAAAAACTCGAAATCTCTTCTTCTTTTCTGTTCTGCTGATATAACTCGCAGAATGCTTCCCCGGTAGAAGCATAGGAAACGGACTGTTAATACTTTGTTTGATTCTAAGCATGTGGTCTAAAGGTTTTCTCAAAGAAAAGATTGTGAATCCTCGTTCGCATCTAGGATTCAAGGAAATATTTGAATCTGCTGGTATCTGCTGGTAGAGGGGCTATCAAGACTTCACGATTCCCTTCTATTACTAAGGGAGTGTCTAATGACTGGATCTTGAATCAGATTGTAGAGCCTGATAGGAAATTCAATTAATAGTTTTGGATTGGAAAGGGTGGAAGTTGCTTTATATAAGACGGACTCGGGAGAATCTCCGAGTGCTCGGGTATCCAATCAATATTAGATTGGATAAATAATTGACTTTTCTAGTTTCTAGAAAAGGGGGCAAAAAGAAAGAATTTCTTTTTGGCAACCCTTACTCAAGCCCCCTGTTTCACGGCGATAATCGGGAAAGAGGGTACGGATTAGGTCAAATGGGGAAATAGAAGTCGGTAATAGATAGTGATTTCTCGTTTTTAGTGACTTCTCCCCTTCTGTTTTTACTTAGAAGGTCAACAAAACAAAATCAAGAATAGGCCTTAGTATTCTTATTCCTACATGTTCCCATTCCTTTGGGATGTTACTATGTATTTTGCTTGTGTTTAATCTTTCCTGATTCGAAATCATAATCGATTTATTGGGTTGGTTTCTCAATAGTGTTCGGGCAGAACCCCTTTTTGACTCTGCGCCATTGATTCCACTATTATTAGTGAGGAATAATGGAATAATTCCTTCGTATTTATAGAGATAGGGGACATAATGCACATGGATATAGTAAGTCTCGCTTGGGCTGCTTTAATGGTAGTCTTTACATTTTCCCTTTCACTCGTAGTGTGGGGAAGAAGTGGGCTCTAGAAGTACTACTAATTGAGTTCAGGAATCAAACCGTATCGATTGTTTTATAAATCGTTCTGCAACGCATTTTGAACTATTTAAAATCAAAATCTCTGAATTTGGAATCCCATTGGACTCCGATGGAGTAATCTATGATATGAATCATACTCTTTCAATCAAAGAGATATTTCATCAATTCCCGTCTTTGTATTTTGAAAAGAAAGGGATTCCGATGATTGGAAATTTATTCCAACCTAAAATTCTTCCGAAATTTTCTATTTCAATCAATGGGAATGGGCTCTTACTATCTTTATAGATTGAAGACCAGACCTTTTTTTATTTTGATTTCTTTCCCTCTTTACTCTTCAAAGAAGAAGTCGTTTTGTTAAGTGTATACACACTTTCTATGAGAAATGATATAGAGATAGTGGTTGTCTAACGAGACACTAGGCAATAATAAGATCTTGCCTCGGGCGAGTCACATATTGGGCATTTGCCCTTTGGTTTCTAATTTGAGAAAGGCGATTTATGCTTTATCAACTTATTTCCTATCACGGCTCGGGCGTTAAAAATAGGCGAGGTTTCCCCTTCCTAATTAGTAATTAGGAAAATTAGTAATTAGTAAAAGGAAAGGAATTAGAATCCTAAGATAAGAATTATTTTAGATTGATCGGAACAAATAGATGTAGCAAATTGGGTGTTATGTCAATTACATACAATATATGGAATGAATATACACATATATGAAGAGAATATTGTAGATTGATCTATAGAAACTTAAGCCTTTATCTTTATTTATCTTTATTCTAGATTACAACTTTATAGACTAAGTTTATAGACTAAGAGATAGATAGTATGGTAGAAAGATGAATCTTTCTACCATACTATCTATCTCTTAGAAAACTGCCGATTATAGTGCGCTCATTTCATTTAAGTTAAGACGTGAAATTGGAATCCTTTTCATTTGACTTCGTCAATTTTTGATAAGAACTCAGAAGGAAAGTTTCATTCAAATGAATTTGAAAATTCATTTGAATTAATCATTTTGACTGACTGTTTTTACGTAAATGATAAGTAGAAAGGCGGTAGGAACTAGAATGAATAGTGCAGTAGCAATAAATGCAAGAATATTTACTTCCATAATCTCATCGGTTTTTTTACTTCGCAATAACTCGGGATTTAATCCCCTAGAGATGATAAATCTTTCGTCTGTAAATTCAATGAATGAATTACCTCTCAATGATCTTGAATCGGATCAATATAATGAATAACAATATCTGATCTATCAAATCAACCCGTCGGCAAGACTTGAATAGTATAACATAGGAAGTTCTTTTATCCATACCGAATCCAAATTTGGATTCCTGACTCAATCAATCCAAAATTTCTTTATTTATCATCTGTTTCCTTGTTTTTTTTCTATAACCTACCTTGCGTCTTCCTTGGACAATCATCTGATGAAGGATCATCAAATTACCCTTCCACTTCGATTAATTACATAGTTCCAAACCTAAACAAACAATAAAAGCGAAATGGAAAAAATAGGAAAGAAAAAAGAAATAAAGACTCCTTTTTGCTTTGGGAATGAAAGCATGCCCCCCGGGGCCCTTTACTAGTTCATAGAAGGGGAAAAATGAATTGATGTATTTATTATTTATTGGATCCGTCGGGACTGGCGGGGCTCGAACCCGCAGCTTCCGCCTTGACAGGGCGGTGCTCTAACCGATTGAACTACAATCCCAGGAAAAATAAGGGATCTAGCAGAAAATTGGATTTTTTTTATCTTCGTATGGGGTCTTTCTGAAGGACAGGGGGGTTTATACCATCTCGTGGTAGATTGGCGAATTATTGGGCCGAGCTGGATTTGAACCAGCGTAGACATATTGCCAACGAATTTACAGTCCGTCCCCATTAACCGCTCGGGCATCGACCCAGGAAGAATCCATTTTAGGCTTATTGGTAATCCATGATCAACTTCCTTTCGTAGTACCCTACCCCCAGGGGAATTCGAATCCCCGCTGCCTCCTTGAAAGAGAGATGTCCTAAACCACTAGACGATGGGGGCCAACTTGACCAACCGCCCTCATACTATGATCATAGTATGATCAGTTTTTTGAAATTGTCAATATAATGGAATGATCAGATCCGGGGGATCTTTCCGTTTTTCATAATTGTATAGAATTTTTGGATTCGTCATTCATATTCATGAATCGTTCATTAGAATCGACATTCTCTATATAAATCTAATCTAGTAAACGGGATCAAGAAGTTATCGAAAATTTTCTTTAAGACTTTAGTTCAAGGGGATAAGTAGAATCTCTTCCTCAAATGATTCGATGAAATATCTTGAAATTGATTTTATGTCGAATTGGTAAGTGTACGTGTATGTTATGTATCAATCAAGTGAATTTTGTTTTCATTAAGGATCATCTCAATAAAAGAAATTAGGGCCGGTCTTGAAACAATTCATTTTACCCTAGACTTTCTAGGAAAATCCATTTGATTTTTCAAAAAAAACCAGACACTAGCCACTATGAGTCTACTGTATATACTTATATATATAGAATATATAATATGTGCATATAGAGATTTTATCTACATAGCGACTCGTTCAGGAATTCAATCAAATAGGCCCTTTTAACTCAGTGGTAGAGTAACGCCATGGTAAGGCGTAAGTCATCGGTTCGAATCCGATAAGGGGCTTTTCTTTTTTCATAAATTTTTTTTCAGAAAAGTCCAGTCATAGTATAATCAAAAATAGAGATCTTTTTTTATTTGGAATACAAAAGGAACTAACCAGATAATACTCTAACTCAGTATAGTAGTTCTAGTTAAAAAGTGGAACATTTGTTCGGTAACTTTTCATTATTATGAATAATCATAAGCCGCCTCTTGAATCGCCAAAGATCCCTATTTTCGATTATACCAAGCAAATCCATTGGAAAGATTCAAAATCAACAAAAGAAAAAGTAAGTGGACCTGACCCATTTAATTATAACTATATCCGCTATTCTGATATTCAAATTTGATAGAGATGAAATTGAAATTAGAACAGTTGACCCACCTCCTTTTTTTAATTTCAATTTCATTTCTTTGGACTTGGAAAGAATTTGTCGATATTTCCGATTCAATCTTCTTGTTCCTAGATTTTCTACGGGAATAAATTGTTATTCCCCTCCTCTACAGAGAAACCTTTCTTTCAAGTTACAAG